ATCTCGATGAAACAATCCATCAATGAAAAGTCAATTGGATAAGTTTAATGAATTATTTTATATATTATACGTTATAAGGAAAGGAAGACAAACTCATATTTAGTGAAAAATCAAAGAAAATCCTTTTAGTTAGAAAGAACTTGCTATGAAAAAAGAAAAAGTATTGGAATCTACACATTGATTTTTTTTGAACCGTATGCGTCAAAAGGCGCCTGTACGGTTTCGAGGGGATACAATTTGACCCTAATCAACCGACTTTATCGAGAAAGATTACTTTTTTTAGGTCAAGAGGTTGATAGTGAGATCTCAAATCAACTTATTGGTCTTATGATATATCTCAGTATCGAAGATGATACCAAAGATCTGTATTTGTTTATAAACTCTCCTGGCGGATGGGTAATACCGGGGGTCGCTCTTTATGATACTATGCAATTTGTGCAACCAGATGTACATACAATATGCATGGGATCAGCCGCTTCAATGGGATCTTTTATCCTGGTAGGAGGAGAAATTACCAAACGTCTAGCATTCCCTCACGCTTGGCGCCAATGAGGCTTTTATTTGAGAGAAAAAAGAAGACTATGCCTTCGCCATATGAAATATGAATATTAAGTAATAATAGCATGGCACTTTGAATTCGATATAAGAAATTCTGTTTTCAAAACATTAGATTATGTATCGAGAGAGTAATATGAGAAAAAGGTATTTCCTATTTTATTATCGGAAGTCCAGTTCAGCGTCACAAACTTTTTTTCACACCAGAGGTCTCTTAACAATATTTATAGTATAGAGCAAAAAAAAAAAAAGATTCTTTTTTCATTAGTTTATTTGATCAAAAAAGCAACTTTGGGATTGCTGAATGACAGACAAATCACAGACAAAAAAATATAATAAATATATAAAGCAACGGAGCCATCATAGTATTTTTGAATTCCTCCGAAAGGAAGGGTGGTAAGTTGATCATTTACCGATCGGGGTCTAATCGATCCTATTTTTTGAAGGTAAGGGTCAATTTTATTGTAGAGCCGTATGCAATGCATAATGCCCGTACGGTTGTTCGATTCTATCTTTTTTCTTGTTATTCTTTTATCTTCCCCTCATCGTGCGAAATAGAGAAACTTTTTATTATCTTATATCATCAGGGTAATGATCCATCAACCTGCTGGTTCTTTTTCTGAAGTAGCAACGGGAGAATTCATCCTGGAAGTGGGAGAACTGCTGAAACTACGTGAAACCCTGACAAGGGTTTATGTACAAAGAACGGGCAAACCTTTATGGGTTGTATCCGAAGACATGGAAAGAGATGTTTTTATGTCAGCAACAGAAGCCCAAGCTTATGGAATTGTCGATCTTGTAGCGGTTGAATGAGAATAGCCTTTATTTCAATTTCACGTCAAGTCGTGATTTAAAATTCACCCTGCCGAGTTTAATATTCTATGATTTTTATTTACTATTGTAATTCATAATCATCCGGTTAGGATTGATCTAAACCAGTCCATTATGTATATGATTCAACATGCCAACGATTAAACAACTTATTAGAAATACAAGACAGCCAATTAGAAATGTCACAAAATCCCCCGCGCTTCGGGGATGCCCTCAGCGTCGAGGAACATGTACTAGGGTGTATGTGCGACTCGTTCAGATCATGAACTAGAACAAAGGAAAGAGGACAATGTTCAAATATCAATGATCAAATAGGATAGAACGGAAAAACAAACTACATTTACTATCTAAAAATAAGAAAATGGATCATATCCCTTTTATTGTATATGAAATTTATGGTTTCTATTGGTGTAAAACCACTCACCTCAATTCAAGATGAGAAGCAATTCTCCATTGGTAGCAAATGGTTATCCATTAAGCGGAGGAAATCTTAGTTAACCTAGACGCCTCTTGCAAGAACGGACTAACAGGGTCAGCTACCCAGCCAACTTTCATAATTAAATACCGTTACTGTATAGGTAGAGCTCGTTGTGAAAGACCTATTACTGGATAATTCATGGGTAGAGCCGAAGAATGTGAACTATACAAGTTAGCAATAACATTGATTAAATGAAGTAAAGGCTCCGGTGTATAGAGAAGACCTCACCGTTTAAGAAGTAACCATAGAAACGATGGAATCCACTATTTCTTTATCATTGCTATTTTTTAAGTACAATTTTGTATTTCGATGTGAAATGCCTAGAAAAAATAAAAAATCGTGGTTGGGAAGGTTATAGTAGCCAAAGCCATTGGAATTTTTAGTTTATACATTGGAAAAATCCGTTTTGTTATTAATATACTAGGAAAGGGGCAAAAGAATAACTGAAAGAAAGGAAATCTATTAGTTATTCGTTAAAGTTTCATTTATTCAATGACCAGAATTAGACGGGGATATATCGCTCGGAGACGTAGAACAAAAATTCGTTTATTTGCATCAAGCTTTCGGGGGGCTCATTCAAGACTTACTCGAACTATTACTCAACAAAAAATAAGAGCTTTGGTTTCGGCTCATCGGGATAGGGATAGGAAAAAAATAAATTTTCGTCGTTTGTGGATCACTCGAATAAATGCAGCAATTCGTGAAAGGGGGGTATGCTATAGTTATAGTAGATTAATAAATGATCTGTACAAGAGACAGTTGCTTCTTAATCGTAAAATACTTGCACAAATAGCTATATCAAATAGGAATTGTCTTTATATGATTTCCAATGAGATCATAAAAGAAGTGAGTTGGAAGGAATCCACCGGTTAAACGGAGTTGCCCGGAGAATGAACTCCGGGAAGGTCGAATAAAAATGAATAGAATATAATTAATATATGATAAAATATAATAAAGTAGTCAAAATAAATATGAATCAACACGTCCAATAAAAAAAATTTCTTCTTCCCAGATTATTCTTTTTTTTTCTTACGACACGAGAATTCAATCCGGATTCTTGGATTTTTCCAACAAAATATCAATCCGCATTTGAGTTCGGATGGGGATTTGAATTCAAGTGACGAAAGTGTAAACCTATCTTTTTCGGGCTCTAAGACTAGGAGTTCTAGTGGTCGGCTCGGTTCTTTCCAGCTGTTTCTCATTATTAAGAAAAGGTAACAAAGATAAAATACGAGCTTGTTTTATAGCAATCGTAATTAATCTTTGTTGTTTCAAGGTCAATCTATTCACTCGTCTAGATAATATTTTTCCCTGTTCACTAATAAATCGACTAATTAAACTCATGTTTTTATAATCAATTCGATCCCCCGATTGGATCGGGGGCAAACGCCTACGAAAAGATCGCTTGGATTTAAGAAAAGTTCGCTTGGATTTATCCATGGTTTAGTTAGTTTATTTCTTATCCCTAAAATACTATTTAAGCCAGATCTCTAATTAGAATAAATAAATAGGATTTGGTTTGTTTATAATTATCTTTAACTATGTTAAATATGTTATATATATAATGTCATTTTTCCCTTTCCTTGTAAGATAAGGGGCAGGTGCTCGGTTCGATCTATTTCTTTATCTCCCCGTGAATCGTATGTTTGTTACAATATGGACAGAATTTTAGCAACTCCAATCGATTAGGCGTATTGTGCCGGTTCTTTTGAGTAATATATCTGGAAATTCCCTTTGATTCCTTATTAACACCGTTTCGAACACAAGCGGTACATTCCAAAAGAACCGGTATTCGCACATCTTTACCCTTGGCCATGAACCTCCTTTGGATTTTTCATTTACTCAACTCTTCCTCTTTCAATTCGAAACGAAAAAGAAGAAAGGAAGGAAAAAACAAAATAGAATTTGTAACTTGCTATCCTCTTATGCAAGATTTTACTACAATCAATTCAATATAGGAAATAAGATAGAAGGATTTCTAAACGATATTTCAGTACAGTATTTCATATAATATAAGTATCTTGTATAATACTCTTTCCGTAGAACCAGAGTTTTTATTCGACTTCCATAGAAATTTAAAACATAGAAATTAAATATTAATTAAATTCCAACCTGAACCCGAGTCTCGCGGCTGTTGAATGCACTTTTATTCTTTCTCTTTCCTCCCTTATTCTAAAAAAGGGAAAAAAGAGAAAAGAAGGGGGCTTCTATTTAATTGTATCTCTAATCTTCTTTATTCCTTCCCGCGTCAATAACTAGAATGAAAAAAAGGGGAACGTCAACGCATCCGGGAAAAAACGATTAATTTCTATCAATAAACCTGCCAAAGAACCGAACCATAGAGTACTTAGTACCGGTGCCACGGAAAGATATGTTTTTAGATCTCGCATTGAAAAAACTCCTTCATTTTATTGTAATACATAAGATAATACATATTGAAATGTACAATCATCTAGTAAATAATATTTACTTTTTGTTAAATACAGAAAAAACGTCCCTTTCTTCCCCAATATTCCCCCAAAAGACTCTAGGGGTTCCGTTCCATATTTCTATATAGATAGAAATATTTTACTATTATTATATGTTAAATGAGACCAAAAAGACGAAATGCACATAAAAATTCTAGATTTTAATAGAGGCGATAATGATGTGGAAAACAAGACAGGAATTCTCTACAATGACACTGTAGACCAATGGAAGGGATGTAGCGCAGCTTGGTAGCGCGTTTGTTTTGGGTACAAAATGTCACGGGTTCAAATCCTGTCATCCCTACCTATTACTGCTCCTTTGAGCAGTAACGAGGGATTTTTTGAGATCAATTCACATTGGACATATCGTGGAGAATCTTTCATTCTTTTGATACTTTCATTCTTTTGATACTATTGTATGCATACAAGATGTATTGGGGCCAATCTTTTTCTTTACAGTCTTATCTTTTACTTTTATGAGAAGAAAGCGCTCTTAGTTCAGTTCGGTAGAACGTGGGTCTCCAAAACCCGATGTCGTAGGTTCAAATCCTACAGAGCGTGATTCGGATCTTCTTCGATTGAATTCGACTGAAACACTAACTGGAACAGCAATCTTAATTTGACCTCCTGGATATTAAAGAAAGGAGGAGGTCAATCAAAAAAAGAGA